TTTGCACTGAAACTCTTTCTAGAGCAGATACCGGAGATAAAGAATCAAGAAACTAACTCCTCAAACAAGGAGTAGCCCAACCAGTTGTTCCGATTGACAGCATTGATTCCCTTATTCTTTCGACACCCGCGACTACTGCTACTACTCCTATTTCTGCAGATACCTTATTGCCTTGTTCTCTTGATGAAACTCTTCCTGCAACAAACAGCCATAAATAACATGTATTCTATTGTTGGCCTTTCTTTACCTGATGGATGAGCCATGCAGTGTCTGACTCCTGCTGATCTGAGGCGGGGTGGGCATGGCTTGTTCATCTATATTGCCCAGTATGGTAGAGAGAATCTTCATCGGTAGGTTCCCCAACCTTCAAAAGAAAGGACATGCACTTACTTAACTTAAGGAGACCTGCTTAGGTAAATTAGTGGGACCAGAGCTTCCACTGTATGGGTCATAGTTCTGCAGTACGCTCCTGCACGCCGATTCCGTCGAGATAGGTCCATTAGCGGATGGAAAGAATGCTTAGCGACACAGCAGATACTAATGAGAAGGCATTGAAGGAAGTTCGCATTTTTTTTAGGCTCATATTCAGTCGGAATAGTTTAGTTAAGACTTTGCCGTCTTTTCCTCTCGCTTCGTAAAAAGTCTGTAATACTAAGATTAATGAGATTTTCCGTTTCCCAGTCGACTATGTGAACAGCACAAAGCAAAGTTTGACCCTTTAGTGTCCAATGATATCAATGCTTTCTGTTTCAAACAGGAGGGAAGCTTTATGGTTTCGTAGCTTCTACTTTTTCTTCTACTTTAGGGTTTGATAGAATCGTCCGCTATTACAGACTTTGATTATCTGTGGGGCAGTGCGTTAGACGAAGGAAGTAGCATCTAATCTAAGGAAGATGAAGACCGGATATTCAAAGGAATATTTGACAAAGCAGAAGCATTACAAGCATACATAAAATAGGAAGCCTACACACACCGTAGACCAGCCACACACCATTAAAAAGGAAACTAAGAACATAGTACATAAACCAAAGACATAGAGCAACATGAAAGATAACAAAGAAAGCCATGCATTAAAACACATTACTTTGGGTCGACGGACTCCTTATTTCAATCTTATCGAAAGAAAGAGTCGACGGACTCTTCTATTCTAGTCTCCCCGGCGACCGTGGGTGACAGCCTGTATTATTAGGCCTTCCTGCTCCTTCAGGAGAAAAGAAATCCTGTGTTTCAGACCGCGAATGCGGTCCCGTAAAAGTTGCATCCTTCTGCCCACGACCTCCGGATCGAGAGCAGGCGGATGCTCCCAGAACAGACCAAGCATTTGCTCACATTGGAGCTTTTCGTTTTCCACGGTTTGTATTTCTTGTTGAATGCTCGCCAGTCTGTTCGCGATATCCATGTCTACTCACTTTCTTGCCGACTTCTAAGTGCCCTCTTTGCCAAATAGAGACTGAAAGAAGCTTCTATTTATAGGCAGGCCCTAAACCCTTTCTTATTAGTCATAATTCTTGTCTTAGTTCCGTAACATGGTTCAACCCCGGCTTTTCATGAATATGGAACCCCCTTAACTAGATTTTAGTGCGCTGAAGAATTCTCCCCTGGATAAAGGCCCCGCCCCTCAAAATCAAAGAGTCCTTTTTGGCGGGTATTGCCACGCGGCTTAATTACGACCACTCCCTCGGGAATAAGAGGCAATAATAGAACGCACTGTATAGAGTACTCCCCCGCTTTTCTCGGGTTTCCAAAGGCCCGTCACTCCTTACTCGACAGCTCAAAGCTGACCAGAGTCCTCGTTTACCCTACGTGCACTATTTAGCTCTGCCTACTCAGATCACGCTTTTATTTGTCTATTTTTTATTGGCTGATTCCCAGGTAACTGACTTCGGCCAATCCTTACTCGACAGCTCCGTCCTTTGGTGAGCACCGAAGCTAGCTCTCTTGAATTTCCCCGGAAAGACGGAACCTTTCCAGCTCACTCTGTCAGTCCACTAAGACGCGTATAGAGTAAATGAGCACAATAACTTTTTCAGTACAATAAGTCCCCTTCTCCACACTTTTGTTTTTGGGCTTTCTTGGATTCGTTTCCCCAGTAATTCCATTTTGGACTCGGGCGTGGGCTTTTCCATTGGGCTCAGTATCATAATTATCCCAAAAGCCCCCTCTCCTCTTCCTGCTTGTCAATGGGCTTAGATGGATCAAAGCATTAGATAGAATGCTAAGTCCAATTCCTCAATATTCTTCTTCTTCAGTGGCCCAAGCAAGATCATCTATCAGAGAGGATAGGGTCCAAGGTAATTGATTACTCTTTTAAAAGAGGGAACTCGAGCATTTATTGCGAGAGGTACTGACGTAACTCGACTAAAAGGAGAGGAAAGCTTTCACTGCCGGGTATCTCCTCCGATCGTACTTCAAAGATCAGCTTTGACATAGTCTGTACCACTGGGACTCTCACTAAGAAAGTCTGATGAGCCCTATCTCAAGAATTGCCAGGTATTTCATGCAACTCAATTCTAGTGTTCATCCACTAAACTTCTCAACGGGACAAAGATGAGATGATTGGAATCAAAATGTGATAGCATTTTACGGAGCAAGAGGCAAGGAAAGGTATGCTAGTTAGCTAGGCTAGCGCTCATTCCTTCTTTCGAAACCAAGTCGTAGTGACGAAAGGAAGGCAGACGCGCAGGTCAGATCAGCCCGCCGCTTATTTATCTCGTAGTTCCACTTTAAGATCGTGGAGCAACACCAAAAGAAGTGAGCTTTTAGGGTTAGGAAGCGAGAAGAAGAGTGAAGGTCGCCCCTATAAAGTATGTTCAAAGAATGGCTTGAGTGAAAGCTGGAGTGGCACAAGACAGATTGAAAGCTAAGGGAAGGGAGGTTTGCAAGGAGGTATACTGGCAGAGCAGGAAGATAGGCAAAGGAGAATCGGCCCGATGCCTACACCTATTGAAAGGGGCGACGGCTCAGATGAAGCGAGCCTATCTTGTTTAGTAAGGGAGGCAGTCTAAAGCGATCTGCTCTTCTTCTTCCTCCACTGGAACTATTACTGAAGAAGGAAGGCTTGATGCTAGTCGTATTACATCTCCAGCAACTAAAGAAAGAGCTAGAACTGCAACTGCACCTATAGAATCAACTTCAGATGGAAAGGTTTGAAAGAAAGCAGCTAGGAGTGGTTCATAATCCGATCCCTTTGAGTGGAAGTAATTATCGCTGGTTCCATCCCGGGAGTGCCCTATAAGCATGAGTTGCCCTCGATAAAGAGAAGGGGCTAGGCTTGCAGACCTTCTGCCAGTAAGCGAGTGGGAGATGCGCGGAATAGTGTGCTGAACCAAGGCAGACTTCGAATACTTCCTCGATACCCAGAAAAAGTAGCAAACTATAGCAAAGTATCAGATTTACGGTTGCTTCGCTAGTCCTTGGAAAACGGATGTCGCTGATCTGCGTTTAATCGCGTTTAAAAACTGGTTTAAGGTTTAGGACCTCGGAAATAAAGTGGTTGAAAGTGTTGGTACCTCGGAAAACAGAATAGCTCACCCAACTTTCAGGAGATTACTGAACTAAGCGGAGAATTACCCGTGAACTTACTATAGGATTCGTATGCATTCCTCAGATTAGACAACAGCCCTGCTTATCTCAGATGTCTGATTTCTTCCTTTAAGCCATCCATATGCTGCAGAACTCCTAAGATTCCTTCTTCAAAAGGGTTGCTTCGCTAGTCCAGCACCATATTAATAACTGAGAGAGATAAGATACCTTGCAGATTTAGGATTTGTCACATATCAGATACGTACCAAACGGAGTCTATGGCCTTTCTTCTGTTAAGAACTCCCGTTCCTTAGATATGAGATCGGAATTGGAAATAGGACTTTTCGCATGACCCTAGCATTTGACTCCCAAGCACACCCCAGCACAGATAAGCCATACCTCATCACAAAGATACCAAGATAGATTAACCACAATCGTTGAGGCCTTCGCCTTGCAACTTACTAAAGTCATCTCTGTGCTACAGAAAATAACTTCTCCTTAAGTCCCTAGCGAAGCAACCTAGCGAAGCAAGCTAGTTGACCTTTGCCTTGCAACTACATCTCTGTGTTACAGAAAACTTCGAAAGACAGATGACCTGTTAAAGTGTGAAGTCTACACCCCCGAATGCTCACTCGATATCAGGGTGACTAATCAACACTCACAGTACATGGGTTAGGTCCTACTCTAGCGAAGCAACCAGTTGACCTATAAACCCTGACAGAGAAGGACCTCTCATTAGGTCCAACATCGTACATCGGTTGATCTTCTGCCTGAGAGAGACCCCGCATTAGGTCATAACTGTACCGTTAGGGGTACGACAAAAACCAGTTCAATCGATCCGTACTCTACTATACTCTAGGAACAGTACTCGAGGGACATGGCGAAGTTCCATCTGAAGAGAAGCGGAGAGCCCAATCATGCTTCAATCTGCAAGAGGTCTCTTATGAAATAGATAGCTACTCTAATTTCGGAGTGTGCTCATGTTGGGTAGGTAGCAGGGCCAGACAATCCCTTGACTTTCGTGTGTGCGTACTATGCTGCTAGTCATGTTACTGCCAACTCAAAGATAAAAACTAGAAACCAACTTCACAGGAATGAAGCTAACATAGATAACTAGCCTTGCTTTGGAATCCCATCTGAAATGACAGAATTCTTCGTTTAATCGAAAAAGCTGAACTCCTAAGATTCCTCACCTTAAAAGAAAGCGGAAAGCCCTATTCTGAAAGGATAGCTGGCTCAGAGATGAAAGAAAGGTGATTAAACGCACAAAATAGGCCTATTATAAAGGTTTATACTGTTTCGTCAATCCCAAATCAAAGAGGTATCTAAGCTTGAACAATCGGGAGTTGAGCTCGTCCTCTTCTTAAGATCTCTACCTTAGGAGTTTTGTTCGATCGATTAAACAGCACAGCAATGAAAAGTAGTAGTTGCCATGGATGTCACGGATGATAGATGTACTGGGAGTAGCTACTACCCACCACGGTAGACTAGAGTTCTCCTTTCGAAGAGGAAGACCTAATTCCTTAGCTAACACCTTCCCTTAACTCTTAACTCTGAGCTTCTAGAGTAAGGATATTCCTCGTTTCGAATAATACTCGAGCTGGGTTAAGCAAGGCAAGGAACCTGACCGATCAACTGCTGAGGAGATGTAGTGCAGCACACCGTCGCCTACTTTGTCTGACAAGCTCACAAGGAAGTAACCTGAAAAGTGGTATTGGATGCTATAGGCCTTTCTGTGCTATATCCGAGGTACTGAGACCTTACCCACCCTCGAAACGTGGGATTCGCACTAAGCAACTGAAAAGGTTTCTCCAAAGCCGGTAAATTCAAAAGTTGACTCCAACAGGGGTCTCACCTCCTCCACTTTTTAGAGGTAATAGGCGGACTCTTACCCAACATTCCCAGCTTAGAAATACAGCTTTTCTTTTCCTATCGAAGCAAGTTCTCTGTACAGCACACTGTTGCTTTTTCTGTGCTCTAGTAACGAAGGTCAGGACTTCTCGCTTTTAGCAGTCTTCCGAAATGTTGCTGCGCTTCATGAAGGGATGTCGAAAAAGTGGTTAGTCTTAATCCTTCTCTGCTTTTTTTTACTTCCGTGTGCTATGAAGAAGAAGATTAGGCTTAGGTAAAGGATGAACAAGCCAATGATGGTACGAACCAGACGGGTGTGCTCCAGTACCAGTTGGGACATCTCGTTAACCAAGCCATGAATCAGACATTTCACACGCACGCCTCTCTCATCAAAGAATCAAGAAGTTAGTCATGACATCAACAGCGATCTTCCTCCGTTCGATAGGGGGTGAACTGCGCCTTACCACTTGCAGAGGGAGCTACGGTCGCTCACAGGTCGTTGCTCGCTCTCTCCACTGACGGAAAAGGCGTAACTACTCTTGGAGGAAGGGCTGGGAAGGTTGGGAAGGGAGGAGGGGAACAAGCTAACGGGAGAAGGGGAGAGAGAGAACGAAGTGAACGAACGAACATACTATGATTGTCTGGTTGTGAGCCATTGGCGAACTATCAACAGAGTGTACGACCGTAGGGGTAGGGAGGGAAGAGTAGCGAAGCGATGTTCCAGTTGAAGCATGTACTCTAGCCGGCATGTCCCACCTCGTCTAGATCACTCCTGGATGTCTTGAAGGTGTCGCTAAAGCACGCCACCCCTTCTCCTCTGTTGAATCTATCTCTCTTGGTTCGCTGGTAATTCCTATTCATGATGGGATCAGGTAGCTAGGCGGAGCCCGTATTCCTGTAATTCCCTGGGATGTGTTTAAGCGTAAAATGAGCTGCTGTCTGTATCTGAGCGACCGGGTCTCCCTCTTACGCACCAAGTGCAGCTAAAGCAGGGGCGAAGACGAGGCTTGCAGACCTTCTGACTTCCCTGTCCGGGATCTCTTCACTGGATGTGTCGTGTTCCTTTGGCCCACTCCCCATTTGTTGGAAGGGTTTGTCCGGCCGGCGATGACGGTGCAGCTAAAGAAGTACGCGACAAGTGGAGCTGCTGCTTAGTCACTCTCTTCCCTCCTCTGGTCGGATGGGAATTCCTCGGCACGACTGGGCAGCTAAGCATCATTGGCTTGGTCAGCCTTTACCTAACCAACTCACAAATCGGACGCAGGCTCATCAAACAGCGCTTTCTAGCTTTCTTCAGGATTTAGCCTGAACCGATGCCAGAGCTCTCAGTGGTTTGTGGACTCGAACCACAGTAGGAATTTACAGTTCCGGCTCCCCAGTGGAGCGTAACCACTTTCTTACTCGTAAAGGCAAAGAAAAAAGGGATCCGCCTCGAATCAAAACCTTCTTTCTTTTCGAAAAACGATCTTTCTTCTCTTATGAAATTGATAGTTTCGAAAAACGATCTTTCTTCTCTTATGAAATTGATAGTTTCGAAAAACGATCTTTCTTCTCTTATGAAATTGATAGTTTGTGAGAGGAATGCAATAACTCGACTATTTACATATTTGATTTCCAGCAACTGATCTTTCTATCTTTCTGCTCCATCCTTCTTCTAAAACTGCTATCCTTTCAGATTGACTCCCTACTCATAAGAATAAAAAGGTCAATCAGACCATTTGTAAAATCTGTCCTTTGGCTAAACAAAAACACTTACCTTTTAAATCTCATAATAACATTTGTGATGAACCTTTTGATCTGATTCACATTGACATTTGGGGCCCTTTTTCAGTTGAAACCACAGAACAGAAGGTTTTCGATATTTTTGAACCATAGTGGATGATCATTCAAGGGCTACTTGGGTCTATCTTCTCAAAAGTCAAAGAGAGTTTCTTCCCGAAGGGGGATGGAAAAATATAGCAACTCGTACTACCTAATATTCCGCTCTAGGCCTAGTGCTACTCGCATTAGATTCAACCATCTGCCTAGATCGGAAAGAGATAGCTCTAAGAGCAGCTTTCCCCGTTCTGACCGGTGCATCCAGAGCAGAGCAACCTCCCCTCTCAGATTTTTTTGAGTTAGCCATAGGTAGTAAAGATGCCCACTCTTTTGACCTGCCTTACCCTTCAAGGCAGTTCTTCCTTATGAAGGTGGGACTGTAAAAGAACCGGTTGAAGTACCAACTCCAACTACTGCTTTTTCTACTGCAGCTACGGCTGCTGATCGATCTAGTCCTTTGATCTAGTCTAATCTTTTTCCCGGTAGCCGGTAGAAGTCTAATGTCCTATAGCCGAAAGGCATTAAGCTAATCATGGTTCCCGCTCTTAGCCGTTGGGAGTCCGATGCGACGGGCAGCGCAGCCAAGCTTGATATCTTCGGTTCTCCTTCTTCTCCATTACAGCACAGAGGATTAGCTCTGGTTAGGAAAATAGCTGGTCAAAGCATCGGAAAAGCAGAGGAGTGTGCTGACTTCAGTAGCTAGTCAACCAACTTCTGCTCAACCCTAGGAACAAGGAAAGTATCAGCCGATAACTCTGTTCACTTGGTGTGGGATTCCTAAAAGTTTACTATTATCGCACGCCAAAGAGTGTGCTGAAAAGGGAATAGTTGGTTAACTACCGAAGCTATAAACAAATACCTGCTAAAACCAAGGGAAGCAAGAGTAGGAACTACCCACCCAGGAATCAGCATTCTAAACTGCAGCACAAGCACACCAGCGTGTATCAGGTGTGTGCTATAAAAGATCACAGCTAAGGTTGAGTCCTTACCTTCTTATTCCTTCCGTAGTTAGCAGAACATACTAGCCTGGCTTATCCATTCCTCGTATTTGAGGAAAGTAGGGTTTGACATCCCATTCTCAGATGCACGAATTAATCCCAACAAACTCCTCTGTGCTGATCTTAAAAAGGAGCTTTACTGTATAGTGTTACAGTAGGAATACCTCTTAGATCGAGGATTCGGAACAGTACTATCCTGTTTATATTGACATTCTTCTGTTAAGATTTCCCGTTTGAGAAACCCTTTAAGATCTGATCGGAATTGAAAATAGGACTTATTTGCATCCCTTCCATTTCATAGGAATACAGCTAAGGATACCATCAGCTCGCATACTATTTACGGGAAACAGAAGTAGGGCAAAGAGGAAAAGAGCAACCCTGAGCTATCTCGTCATACCAAAGCAGAGAAATGGTATTCATTGGAAAACCAAGGAAAACAAACCCTTACCCTAGCTAAAGAATTCAATTCTACTACTACTGAAAATACCAGCTTCTAAAGAATCTAAGGAAGAGGAAAGGAAAGAGTTTCCAGCCTCACTAAAGCAGCGGTGTGCTGGCCGGGCACCTATGTCATCTTACTATCGCTTAGAACATTCCCACATCTATACTTAGGAATACTGCCAAGGCTAACTCCCTAGCTAGTACTCTTATAAAGCTACCTATGAAAGATGAAGAGAGCACACCGGTGTGCTGCATCCCGTGGGAGTAATCTTACAACTTATTACTAGGGGTAACATAGATAGTCAGATTATAAGACTGGCTGAAAGAAAGGAACAGAACTACCCTTCGGTGTGCTGGATAGAAGTACTAGCCTTAGGGATTCATCTTCAGCACACAACTGAATACTAGAGATAACTCTTTAGCTAAGTGTGCTGAAAGGAAACAAACAGAGCTATTAGGAAAGGAAACAAACAGAGCTTCCAACACACTGCGGTGTGCTGGACCAACCCATACTTAGGAATGCAGCTCTTAGGCTGCTAACTCCCTAGCTATTACAACCCTTACTAGCTCTAGCTGCCCATACCTAGGAATTCAGATAAGTCTCCCTATTTGTTCAACTCCCACCTCAGCAATTAGCTGCCTTAAAAGCCTAAAAGAGGAACCCTTCACTTTTTACCTACCTATGAAAAGGAATAGGACAAGGTTTACTCCATACTAGAAAGAACAAGGAACTCACCTGCAGCACACCGCCAACAAAAAAAGAGTTCTAGTTACAGATCAGAAGTTAGGGAGGAATCTTCCTACCCCTGTCTCGTACATCAGTGTGCTCCACTAGGAATACGGCTAACGCATTACTCCCTAGCTAGTCTAAAAACTACAAACCAGCTTCACAGCAGTGTGCTATTACCAAAACATACTAGCCTGGCTTATCCATCTCATCTCAGATGCCTTTTATCTGCCTTTAATCGATTGATGTGCTGCTGAACTCCTGGGATTCCTATCTTAAACAAAGAGCTCAACTCAAGCACACTACTCTTATAGTAGGAATGCCTATTAGATTGGCTTTTCTGTCACATTTCGAAACATACCAATCCTCTTTGTATGGCCATTCTTCTGTTAAGAAATCGAGTTGAGAAAACCCTTGAAGGTCTGTCTGAGTATCTAAGAGTTTTGTCAAATGGGATTTAATTGCACACAAAACAGAAGACCTTGACTTATATGCGTACTATAAAAGTAGAGGAAAAGGGAAATACCAGAAGAGTGTGCTGAAGGAAAGAAAGAGGATGGCACCTGTCCACTTACTACCTACACTTGCTACACTTGTTAGACTAAACCAGCACAGAGAGACAGAGAGGAATGAGGGAAATAGTGGATTGGAAACAGAGTGAGGGAAACCGGCACCCTACGCATAAGAGTCATCCTTACCCACTGGTACATGAGAGTGCTAACTTAGGAATGGAAGAGAAGGAAGACTAGCTAGTCATGCAACTGTCAGCCCAGCAAAGAGTAGAGCACACTACAGTAACTCAACTACCCGGTTCAAGCTACAGATGAGATCAGAGGTTCTGTTAGGTTCTTAGTAGCAGTCGACGACCTTTTCTTCTTCAGCACACTCTTTATTGGCTAGTGTGTAGTAGACTCCATTATGGTCATTCGTAACGGCTCCATATAGTTTGATTTTGGGGCGTAACGTTGTGATTGTTCCATCGACTGACCGATATACTAGTTCCAGAGGCATCTTCCATTCATATCGATTTGGGTTTTTCTGCACCATATTCCCCCCCCTAAAATGATCTCAATCCAAATTTCCAAGTACTCGTTTGATATGGATCGATTCGCTCCCATGTCTGACAATATCTTTTTCCACCTGGTTGAGAAATAAGATCTCCAGACGGTCTACTTCCGCCGGGCTGTGTCCGGGGTGGCAAAAGTCTGGGTCGTCCCGTTTCTCGTTTAAGAAAGCAATAAAGCTTTCTTGAGGATAGTAGGCCGCCGCTTCTTCCAAAGACGGGTTACTTAAAAGGACTTCGCGAAAAATTTTATAACATGAGTGTTTATGTTCCCGTATTAGGAGATCTCGATTTTCGAAATCAAGACCCCGATAATACTCCCTTTGGGAAGAAGAATTTCTTAGAGATTGTTTTATCTCTGCCCAATATTCTCCCTTTTCTTTTCCAAGCAGAAAGGGGGAATTAGAGTCTTCCAGTATTCTAATTCGATTTAGAATGGAAGACTCTAATCCCAGATTGGGGATAATAGGCCATGGTTCGCAAAGTACTCTCAGCCCAAATGAATCCTCAGACGAGGACCGATTTGGGGATGGGAGCATTGCCTCAATGAGGGGGGCGTCCATTGAGAGCGCAAATGATGGTATAGTAATGAATATCGAGATGAGACTAGGAAAGATGGTCCGAAGAATCTCGATAGTAGTTCCATGAACAATCCTTTGCGGGATTGCATTTTCTTTATAGTGGAAATGCCATAAAGCGCGAACCAAGATCCATAATACGAAAACCAAAATCAGAATAAGGAAGAAAAAGATATCGTGATGTAAGTCTATTATTCCTTGCATTATAGGTGTAGCTGCGTCTTGAGATCCTAATTGCCATAGTTCCGCTGCATCACAAGGAGAAATTGTGAGGAATAACCATTTGACCTTCTTCATAATAAGAATAATAATTAGAACAATCATTTTCAAAGCAAAGGTTCCTTCATTGACTGCTCCGCTACCCCCCCAAACAAAGAGAGACTGATTCTGACTCTCCCAATTAAGGAAGACGGAAATGACTGGTGCCGGTTGGTCCAACCAAGAAAAAAGAGATGGGAATTTTGGGCGTAAGATTCTTCTTATTATATATAAATATTTTGAGTTAGATGAACAGATCACTCTCCTCTAAGCAGCCGTCTTCTTATATACGAAACCAACATCCTTATAATACTACTAGGCCGCACCACACTGAATTATGAACTTTGCGCCTCCAGGAGGGTCAAGGCAGAATTCCATTCCTATCTCCTTCGTCTGGTCGAGAAGGGACTCTGACTCTTCTATTACAGTACAGAGGATTAGTCCCATTTTCGTCACGATCGATCCACGCCCGGGCTTAGAAAGCTAGCTTACTAAGGCGAAGGACCGCTTTTATTGATTGCACGAGCTAAGAACAGATCCACAATCTATTATCTAATGAATATTCATTAGATAGCTAATTTTCCTTTGCCTAGCTGCCCATTGCTAGAACTTCCAGTGCTAAGGTGGTTGGTGTGGTAAGGCAAGCAACTCCTCTTTCCGACGCTAAGCGCAAAAGGCACTCGAAGGAGTACTGGGACCAACCATCACTACCATAGGGTTATAGTGGTAAATCCTGCCACCTCAGACTCCTATTTTCCCTCACGTGTCAACAAGCAAGTTGGGTGCTCTCCCTTAACGTGGTAGGACTCTGTTTCAGGTCTTGACGTTGGCCTGATTAAAAAAGGCATCCTCGTCGCAGCAAAGCCCGTGTACAATGCTCAAAAAAAACGGAGTCAAAAACGAGACTTTCACAGGAATAACACATCTTTCTAAACAACAACGGGTTCTAATAAATTAAGCCTTGTCATGGCTGGTTGGGGTTAGAATTCATAAAGGTGAAAGAGAAGGCCGCAGTAGATTCTTCCGACCGAGTCCCAGTGGCAGAGTCTTGAGGCACGAATCCAACGGCAAGGGAATCAGCGGCTGATCGCGATTCATCAGTCGCAATTCTCCCAGCAGCTATCCATTTTAGTTCGCCAGTCCATTACTCAGCTGTGATTGCATAGGCGTTCCTCGAAGCATCAAAGGCAATTCCATTTTGTTGCGGAAATGAGTATACTCTTGTGGGAAATTGACTGGTATTCAATCAATTAGGTAACTCTTACTTAAACAGCTTCGCCTACTTCCCCATCTCTCTCAATCTCATGAGTTCACACCGGGGCAAGCGGTCCACGATAATCTTCTTCATGCTAAGAATTGAAGCCAGAATCCACTTTTCTAGTTGAAACCCAAACAAACCACCGGTGATTGATGCCGTCCACCGGAAGACCGAACCCAGACTTTGATTTATTACCACATTGCGCTTTGCTCGGTACGGAGATAGGAGCTCCGAACCTGCAGAGACGAGATCTCTACTCCTAGAACCTTTGCTTGTGGTTTGGGGCACCGTAGCTCACCTTTCACTAAAAAGAAGGTGGTGCAGCCAGGTTAAGAAGTTGCTAACATGGGCTACCCCTGCCCTTCAGCGTCCCATTTTCCGCAAATACATTGATTTATTCATTGCGCACAATCGGACGCTAACCTTGAACTGACCCTTCAACTGACTAGGCGCTTGGGAATTCTGAAACCTCCCCCTTTTTCTTTTGAGACCTACTTCCTCCTTGCTTGAACCTTTGCGACGACTATGGCACCTTTTGGTTTGTACTCCTCGAGGAACGCCAGTCTATCGACTGAGAGGAACGCCTTATGCCTTAGGAAAGAGAGATGCTAGCTCTTCCTGTCTTCCAGTGGGGTAAGCAGAAGTGATCAACGAAGACCAAAAAGCTATTATGTTATATAAAGCACAGCTGCCATTTCATTTCCTTTGCTACCGGCTTCTTTCCTTTTGTTCAAATCAATCAAGGATCGAAGAGATCTATCTTTCCGGCTTAGCCGAACTTCTTACCTGGTATGTCCTAGTTCTTTGTTCATGCTGCTAACTCTGAGTTTTGTCCTACTTCTGATTTTGGTTTTCGTATCATGGATCTTGGTTCGCGCTTTATGGAATTTCCCCCCTCTCCGTCATCCACATGATGCTAAATCCTTCTCGTGCGCCCGCTTCTTCTTCTTCAAGAAATAAAAGAAAGGATAAAAGAAAGGCGAAGGAGGATTTCTTGAGAAATCTTGTAGTTGAGGAAGTGGAAAAGTATCTAGACAAATATAAAAAAAATTTCATGTCCGAGTTCCCCCCGAAGTCACCCTTATATAGAAACGACAAGTTTCTTGAGCAAGGTGAGCGCTCAACTTCTACAGGATGCCGGATTGCCAAATACGGCAGACCCGGCAGCTATGCAATTACTTCATTCAGTCCACAATAATTTGGTGTCCGATTTTCGGCTAGTGGACAGCTATACCAATAATCCTCTATACAGTTGTATAAGATTTTTTCTAAAGGATTATCGGTGAGCAAGAATTCAAATGTAGTTTTTAGTTTCGTTAGTTAACCTACCTTTTTCTTTTGGTGGTGAGTTTCCTTTTTTATTTTTTTCGCTATGCGCCGCTCCGCCAGCAAGGAGTGCCACGCACAAGCAAAGCGAAAACAAACAAAGCAGGGTATTCGTTGGAGGAAATCCTTTGATTGCGTATTATAGATCCATGTCTTTCTTGTTCCACTAGCTAGGACAAAATTTGCACATGTCCGTTCCGTTATTACAACCTTCTTTTTTGATGTCAAAGACCAGAAGCTACGCGCAAATTCTCATTGGGTCTTGGTTGTTCTTAACAGCGATGGCTATTCATTTAAGTCTTGGGGTAGCACCACTAGATCTTCAACAAGGTGGAAATTCTCGTATTCTCTATGTACATGTTCCTGCGGCTCGGATGAGTATTATTGTTTATATCGCCACGGCTATAAACACTTTCTTGTTCCTATTAACAAAACATCCCCTTTATCTTCGCTCTTCCGGAACCGGTATAGAAATGGGTGCTTTTTTTACGTTGTTTACCTTAGTTACTGGGGGGTTTCGGGGAAGACCAATGTGGGGGACCTTTTGGGTGTGGGATGCTCGTTTGACCTCTGTATTCATCTCGTTTCTTATTTACCTGGGTGCACTGCGTTTTCAAAAGCTTCCTGTCGAACCGGCTTCTATTTCAATTCGTGCTGGACCGATCGATATACCAATAATAAAGTCTTCAGTCAACTGGTGGAATACATCGCATCAACCTGGGAGCATTAGCCGATCTGGTACATCAATACATGTTCCTATGCCCATTCCAATCTTGTCTAACTTTGCTAACTTCCCCTTCTCAACCCGTATCTTGTTTGTTCTGGAAACACGTCTTCCTATTCCATCTTTTCTCGAATCTCCTATAACGGAAGAAATTGAAGCTCGAGAAGGAATACCAAAACCTAGTTCACTCGCTTGCATCCATGGCTGAATGGTTAAAGCGCCCAACCTAATAAAGAGGAAAGTAGGTTCGATTCCTGCTGGATGCACTTGGAACGTTCAGTTCCATTGCAACGAACAGAAGAGAAGAGATAGCTCGCCCTTATAGCAACCTCATTACTCTACCGGAACAGTCATACAAAGCTTTCGCTGTCAATAAAGACCATATAGGTTAAGATAGTCGGGACGAACCCACCCTAATAATAGAATAGAAGGTTTGACCCCCCTTGATTAATCCTAATCCACGTCTCAATTAAGTAGCTATCTTAACAGATCATTGAAGAAGAGACAATAAAGTTTCTAGTACCAGGTTTGACAAGTCAGGGGTTCCTCCAAAGGCGTTCCTCGGGCGAAATTCTCTTTCCTCTCAGGCCACCAGGAGCTTCTAACGAACCAGGTCCGATGGTTGGCGTCCAGTGTGACGAACACCGGATTTCTCCTTGAATAGGAGGCATCATACCCAATTACTCCCCCTTTAAGGTAGTCATTTATTGTGGCCTAAACCAACTACTGTGGTGCCTCCTTTGGCAACACAACCAAAACACATTTCTTGTGCTCAGTCGTGCGGGAAGGCTAGTAAGACCTCTCCCCACCGAGGTCTGCTGCTATTGAATCACCTGTACTTGAATATGTAGATTCTTTCTCCTACTAGTGAAGAAGATTGCATGCTTGAAGCAAGATCGATATCTCCCGAGGTATTTCTTACTCGACTAAAAGGAGAGGGTGAAAGCTTTCATTTAAAGGTAAAGGGAAGGGAGGAGGACAAGTAGATCTTATCCTGCGTGCAGTAAGTATGAAGAAGAGAGCCAGGTCCAGAGTAGCGTGTTGACTCGAGTTCTTTGAACAAGCTCTCCACATCAATTCTGAATTGACGATGCAATGCTACTATTCTGCAGAAGACCGAAAGTGCCAAGAAGAAAGATTAGTGAAAGAGTTTTCTCGCTAGACGATTCTGTAGAAAATAGAGATCATAGATCTGGTGCGTCTTAGCATGGAACGGACTTTCCCCAATCGAGAAGAAGAATTTAATACAATCGAAGCACTCATTGCTGACGTTTACCGCTTTCTAGGCCCAACGCATAAACTTTACTGGAGTCCGAGAAGATCAAGAAAAATGCATCCGGTGGTGGTGATCAGAGCTGAATCTCATTCTTTTTCTTTAAGCATACGTCAGGTGTACTGACTCAATCAACCTATCGGCCTACAAAGGCTCTCCATTCTATACCCCTAGCCCTACATTACCACTCTTACCATTATCTTAAAGATAAGGACCAATGGCAAGCAGATTCAAGTCAGTCGGTCATAAGTATTTAACAAAGACAATTGTAAGGTCTACAAGCCTCCTCCCTATTACTTCAAACTGAAACAGAATCAAGGGAGATATGAAAGAAATGAAAAGAAGATGTCAGTCCCTCTCCTTTCAGTCGAGTTCCGTTGGACCTCTCACTTGAACAAGATTACTAATAAGAAAGAGAAGAGAAGGACCTTAGGCCAGTAAGTTCATCCTATCCACCACTTGAAAAATGAACACAGGAAAGGGAATAAGAAAGAATAAACTGCTGACGCAGCTGAAATGCACTAAAAAGGAGAATGTACTCTCGCTTTTTCGTTCCGAGGAATGAGAGGAGGTATCCAAGTAGTTAGCGAGACTTCAAGACCAGCAGCCGATAAGAAGGTCAGAGTCACAATCGCTTTCTCAATTGACACTGCGCCAGAATCTACCACCCCATTCATTGACTATCTCACCTCACCTCCCATGGGTCTGGGCGCTTAGCAGCCCCTACTTTCACATTTCTTCCTATGAAACTACTTGGTCTACTTCCATTTAGACTGAGATGGCGTCTTTTTCGACGGATTGATCCGGACTTCCCCACTTCAACACTCGCAGGAAAGAAAGAAAAGACCAGAATCCTACTGAAGCTGCTAACAGAGACTGAGCAGATATAGACCTATGAGATTTGTACACTTCGGCTTGGCACCTTCCTTTCATTCCGTAAGGGGCTACTAAAGCTAATAGGTGCCTTTCCCTTAGACTTCTGTCTTTTCTCTTCGGGTAAGCTCGAGGAACGCCTCACCTCTTCTTTCTTCCGATCTTGGTACTCGACCTGGAGATGCCAGTTTAAGCAGTTCTTTCGGATGGAGAGCCTCTTGCTGGGGATTCCTTTGATGAGTCCGCTTTAACCAAAAAGGGGGTGGTTCGGCTACCGGTTTCGTCGTCTTTGCTTTGACTTCCCTGCCCTTGCGAGTAATAAATACCTGCTTGTGCTTCTCCTGCTGGCTCGGATGCTTCAGGTTATGGGGTAAACTAAATCGGTGAAATTTGAGCTTAGACTGTTCATTGCGTGAATGACCGATAGCACGAACTTTCTTTTACCAAACAGGGTCAATCATATCAAACAAAATAGTCCATACTTTCGGCATGAAGCCAGCCGGAATGTGGGAGATCTTATAAGTCTTCATTACCTCTTGACTTTCATAGGGTCACCTTGACCGGGCTCTTCACCATAGAACTTTGACTCGAAAAACTGGAGCACAGCTATACTTTCATCGCTTTAACCCTACTTATTTGTTATTGCTATGAATGTTCTGGGTCATATGCTGAATCGAGGTGCCGAGGAAAACCAGTTTGGATATCATCACCGCTGTTCGCGCCTCAGATTGACACACCTTTGTTTCGCGGATGATCTGCTTATATTTGCCGAAGGTTCTCCCCGTTCAGT